TGGAATTCTGTCTGTTATAGTTATAATAATAAATAAAAAAAAGTACTTCTGAATTGATCTCATCCTTTAAGAATTTTAATCTTCTTTGTTGAGTAATAACTTAATCCTTCAATAAAATACTCCTCGTAGAAATATCAATAGATAGTTCAACCCATCGTTTTTGATTACGACAACGATTAAGGTTCAGGAATTATGACATGTTTTTATTGTAATTGTATTCTTTCTATTTTTTTTTTCGTTCCTATTCTTCTTTCTGAGAAAAAAAGGGACTTATTAAAGTAAATAAAGTAAAGGATTATTTCGTTCCTCATAGTCATTTCTTTAATCGGTGGATAGGAGCATACTCTGGATCGGAATCATGGGGAGTACGGCCTGATCATTTCTACCAATTTAAAGCCCCAATTAGTATTCTTTTTATATTATGTTATGCCGAATCCCCCTTGGGTAATTTACATAATCTCCATTACTAATCCTTTGTGTATCTTGGTGTTCCTAAACATCCACTCAGTTTTGCTCAATCCTTCATTATGGTAATACATATCTCATGTATGGTAATTACATACAAACGATAGTAAAAACTTAATACAGTTGATCTTTTTAGCCCGCTTCAAGCCAGGATGACTAATCAACCAATCTTGGGGTAAATGAATGGCCTCTTTTGCTTATGTTTATTTCCGCTTTACTCTTGTACATAGGAAAGGAGACTCAATATTTTTCCTGCTAATATATAAGCTGTTTTTTTTTCACTCATATAACTATCCGATTTAGTTCATCAATCTGAATAATGAATAAAAAAATGAAGATATCTATTCAATTCATTCCACCTCTTTCCTAGAAAGAAAGGAACAGGAAAAATTTTATGTTTCAACGAATCGCACGTAGAGATATTGATAACACACATAGAGTTAATGGTATTTCATAACTAATCGATTGAGCAGCAGCTCGCAGACCGCCTAAAAAGGAATATTTATTATTTGATCCATATCCTGACATAAGAAGTCCAATGGGAGCAATACTTGAAATAGCAATCCATAAAAAAACCCCAATATTTAGATCAGCTAAAACAAGGTGAGAGTTAAAGGGAATTACTGAATAGCTTAGTAAAATTGATATGACTGCTATGGATGGTCCGATACTGAATAAACGAGTATCCCCTCTAGATGGAAGAAGATTCTCTTTGAAAAGTAGTTTTGTTCCGTCTGCTAGAGCTTGAAGAATTCCCAAAGGACCGGCGTATTCAGGTCCAATACGTTGTTGTATCCCTGCGGATATTTCTCTTTCTAACCACACAATTACTAATACGCCTATTGTGATTCCCAATACAGGAGTAAAAATAGGGACAAGCGCCCAGATAATTCCATAGACCTCTTTTACGTTTACGGATTCAAATCTGTAAAAATAATTTATATCTTGTACTTCTGTTGTATCAATTATCATTTCAACGATCAACTTCTCCCATAATGATATCTATGCTACCTAGTATTGTCATAATATCAGCCAATTTCATTCTTTTAACTAACTGAGGAAGAATTTGCAAATTGATAAAACCCGGTGGGCGGATTTTCCATCTCCAAGGAAAACCGCTTTGATCTCCTATCAGAAAAATTCCTAATTCTCCCTTTGGGGCTTCGACTCTCACATAAAGTTCTTGTTTCGGTAATTCAAAGGTAGGAGAAGTTTTTTTACTAATGAATCGATATTCAAAATCATTCCATTCTGGATCTCTTTCTCTATCAAAACATCGGATTTCAAAATTCTCATAAGGCCCCCCCGGAATTCCTTCCAGAGCCTGTTGAATAATTTTTATGGATTCTGTCATTTCACCGATTCGGACTAAATAACGAGCTAACGAATCTCCTTCTTTTTGCCATTGGACTTCCCAATCAAATTCGTCGTAATATTCATAATGATCAACTTTACGAAGATCCCACTGTATCCCGGAAGCTCGTAGCATTGGTCCTGATAAACCCCAATTTATTGCTTCCTCTCCACCAATAATACCCACTCCTTCAACTCGTTCTAAAAAAATAGGATTTCGCGTAATAAGTTTTTGATATTCAGCAACCCCCGTTAAAAAATAATTGCAGAAATCCAAACATTTATCTATCCAGCCATGAGGTAGATCGGTCGCCACTCCTCCAATACGAAAATAATTATGCATCATTCTCATACCGGTGGCAGCTTCGAATAGATCATATACTAATTCTCTTTCTCTGAAAATATAGAAGAAAGGAGTCTGTGCACCAAGATCTGCCATAAAAGGGCCAAGCCATAACAGATGAGAAGCTATACGACTCAACTCCAACATAATTACTCTGATATAGCTAGCTCTTTTAGGTACTTGAATATTTCCCAACTGCTCTGGCCCATTTACAGTTATTGCTTCTGTGAACATGGTAGCTAAATAATCCCAACGTGTTACATAAGGCAGATATTGTATAATTGTTCGGTTTTCCGCAATTTTTTCCATCCCCCTGTGTAAATAACCTAATATTGGTTCACAGTCAATAACATCTTCACCATCGAGAGTAACGATGAGTCGAAGAACACCATGCATTGATGGATGGTGGGGACCCATATTGACTATCATGAGATCTTTTCTTGTAGCTGGTACATTCATAGGGTTTTCCTCGATTCATTTTTCCATAAATTAATGAAAACGAAAAGAAGTTCATCAAAATTCAAGATCTAATAAATCAAATAATTCAAAAATGACTCTTCAAATTAACGAGTTTTTGACTCTCGAATATCTAACCGATTAATTAATTTTTTATAATGTACTCTATTTTTCTTTGATAAATAAGACAGCAGCCGTTGGCGTTTTCCTAGAATTTTCCGTAGACCTCTTTGAGATAAATAATCTTTTCTATGTAATTCAAGATGTGAAGTAAGTTTTTGTACCTTATTGGTGAAACTTACTACTTGAAATTCAACGGATCCCTTGTTTTGTTCTTTTTCTTCTTGTGAAATAACCGAGATGAATGACTTTTTTACCATAAAATCTTCCCCCCTCCCCCCCTTTTTTGAATTTAAAGATATTTTTCCTTTTTTGAATTTAAAGGTATTTTTTATGTGTGCATCTTTTTGTTTTTATATACCAGATTAGATTCATATTCAGATATGGTATATATATATGAAAAATGTACCATTAACTAATTTTCATTTCAATTGTGGATACATATGCATCCTTACCATACTAAAACGACTACCATTATTGGTATCAAACCAATAGCAATTCATACAGGCTAAATCCTCGAATCTATAATTGGGTAAAAGAAAGAACTTTAATTTAATTAGTTTATTTTTATCTCTATCAAGATGTTTGCTTTTATCATCCAAAGCATGACCATAGTTTTTTACGTTATTCTCATTGCAAAATTCTGTATTTATATAAATATAAATACCATTTCTATACTTCAAATTGAAAGGAATTAGAATTCTCAACTCTCTATGACATCTAGGGGATAAAATATTTTCATGAACAAGGAAATCATAATGATTTTTGTCTCTATTTCCAATCATCTTTTGATGTCTTGAAATGGATTCAGCAAAATGCTTCTTATCAACATGGCCTTTTTCTCGATAGCTTTGATTAATTTTGTGCTTACTCTTATGAATCAATGAAATACTTTTAGTTTTATACATAATAAATTTTCCATCATTTTTTCTAGACAGACGAATTGGTTCGATAATCAATATTCTCTTTTTCATCAATTCTATAAGAGTTAAATCTTTCTGGATCATCAGAATATCCAGACTAATTTCTCCCCTTTGAATAAAGGATATAACAATTTCTTTTGGATTTATTAGTCTAAGCAGGAGACAATATATTTTGATATTATTGATTATTCTTTGATTTAAAGAATCATCCCATCTTAATTGAAAACGTAAATATCCTTTTAGGAAGAAATCAAGCTCTGCTTCCGTGTTACTCTTGTATTGCTTTTTCTTGCTACGTTTTTTCATGTCTGAGTCTGATCCCCCATAATCTTCTTCAATATCTTTTTCGTGGTTTGAGAGAACTGATCCAAGGGCCGCTTGGCCCTCGAATTCTTTTTCTTCTTGATTTCGATTCTCTAATTCAAGAAATTTTTTTTCATGCGATGATATAAAAAGATTCCCCCTTCTGTTGATGTTTTTATTTTTACTAACATTTCTATTAAAAAAAAAAAAAAAAATTGTGATTGGTATGATCCACGGTTTAATCTTATATACATCATAAAGTATCACAAATTTTTGAAATAGCCAAAGTTTCAGATTTGAGATGGAATGGCTTAGTATTTCTTTGTTTATCCCCATCCAATCAAAAAAAAAAGTTTTTTTTTGATTGGATGGGTTGATTTCTTGATCTTGATAAATTGTGAAATAAAAAAGATCTTTCGTATCAATTTTCTCAATTATTTGATAATTATTAGTTTCAGTTTTAGTATTTTTATTATTCTTGGTTCCTGTATCGATCCAGGACTTAATATCGACTTTCTTTCTAAGACAAAAATTGAGAATTCTCCGAACAAAATTTTTTTGATCCGTATTTTTCTCCATATCCATAATATCATCTTTTTCTAAATAATGATTGATAGGAATACCTCCCGGCATATAAATATAAAATAAATTGCGTTTACGTGTGTTGTAATTATAAAAAACCTCTTGGTTATTATTTACTTGTAATGATGATCCATAAATATACAAGTTCTTCTTATCTTCATAATTAATAGATTTATATGTTAAAAAATTATATTTATAGTGTTTTTTAAATTTTTCTTTTTTATTTAGTAATGAGTCTGCTTTAAAATTAAAATTATTTTGTTTTTCGTAATGAATTAATTGGTCTTTTTCATATGAATCCCATTTGTTTAAATCTTTATTGTGAGTTATACAGTGTTGATTTACTTTATTTTGCCATTTTTGTGTTATTAATCTGGGCCATCTAATCTGAGATAAATCGTATTGATAATGACCCTTTAACCAATTTTTCGATCGATTCATTACAGAATTTCTAAGTTTTTTATGCCTTAATTCGGAATGAAATACTTCTTGTGCTCTAAAATAATCTTTTATTTCATTTTTTAAAAAAAGAGATGTTTTGCGATATTGAAGGATGGATCTTAACTTATATAAGTTAATAACTTGGCCTTGTGATAATTTGTAAAATACATATGCTTGAGACAAAGAAGATAAATCACAAAAAATATTTTTACTATTAGAAAGTAACTTTAAAATAGTTGAAATAAAGTGAATTGTATTTGGATTTGTTTTATGAACCCTTTCTTGATTTTCTTCATTATTGTAAATGTATTTATCACAAATTTTTCTTGTTGATTCAAGAAAAATTTGTACACTGATCCTGAGAATATTAATGATACATATACATAGAAGGATAGCTATGTATATTCTTTCAATAAAAACAATAATTTTTTTTTTTAAATAATGAAAAATTTTTATAAAATAATGAAACATTTTTATAAAATAACGTTCTTTACGGACTAATTGAGCATTTCTTATTTTTAATATTTGAAAAATATTTTTTGAGGATCCTAATCTTTTAGCATCATAACTTATTTTCTTGTGTTTTGTAATTTTTTCTATTTGATTTAGAATTTCACTTGTTTTATCAGTTAGCTCTTTTATTTTTTTTTCCGTTAATGAATACCAATCCATAGATCGAATTTGATGAGTTCCATTCAATTCATATATTTCTCTAAATCTAAATAATGAAATTGGTTTTATTTTTGAAATTTCTTTTAGTATTTCTTTTAAAAATAGAATGTTTTTGAGGACCAAGTTTTTTTTTTCTTTTGATTTTAAGACATTAAAAAAAAAATTTGTTCTTTCTTTTAAAACTCTTATAACTAGAAAACACTTTTTTTTCAACTTTTGAATTTTTTTTTTTAGTTTTTTCAAAACGGGTTCAAAAGATGAAAGTCGTTTTCGGGGAGAACAAAAAGGCAGTTCAGCTTCCATTCCCCAAACTGTTAAAAAACAAAAATAATTTTTTTGTTCTTTCTTTTTCATTGGATTTTTATGAGGAAATTGGAGCTTAGATTTGTGCCAAGGTTTTAGACGAAAAGGAAATAATATCTTTATCTGAATACCGTCTGTTAACCAATTTTTCGGAAATTCTGTTTCTGATAATTGAACTCCGTTATAGGTGCATTTAACATGTATTTCTCGATTCCAATCCCTTAAATCTTCGGACCATTCGGGAAATTGAAATAAAAGCATACGGACGATATTTTTAACTATTATTAATAAGGGTAATATAATATATTTTCTAAGAGTCGATTGGGTTACTAATACGAAACCTCTTATTACTTGAGCAAGTAGAATACTATCCCAGGCTTCTGCTATTTCTATCTGTGTCCTTTCCTCTCTTTTTTCTTCTTCTCTTTTGTTCTCTCTATTGTCCTCTTCTTTTTTCTTACTTTCTTTTGTCTTTTTCTCTGTATAATCCGAAATCGTGAATTCAACGTTTTTACATATCCAATTTATAAAAATTATTTTCATCAGTTCGGAGATATCAAAATAAAAAAAAAGGGGTTTGTTTATTCTGTCCAAAAAAGGGGGGGAATGTACATTTGCTTGAAGGAGTTCCCAAACAACCGTTTTACGTCTTTGAGCGCGCATGGAGCCTTTGATTACGTCTCGACGAAAATCCGATTGTTGTGAATAACGTATCAAAGCCACTTCGTCTGCTTGATCAGTATTAGTAGTATCTTTGATATTATTATCGGTATTCTGCTGATTATCAGTAAAAATCACTACACGTTTAGCTTTTCTTGACCGAATCTCATGATTCGCTGCCACATTTTCTTCATTTTCTCCCTCTTGTTGTTCCAAATCATTTATTAATTTGTATAACCATCGAGGAACTTTTTTACCGATTTTTTTTATTTGAATAGATATTTTTCTAATTTTTTGATCGTTGGGATTGGCAATAACTGCATTGAATAAAAAATTGAAAATTTTTATTCGACCTTCTGAATCCATTTCTCTTTGTTCATGTTCTGGAAATAAGGAGAGCTCCTTAAAATGGAAACTTGATTTTCCAGGAAATTTACTTTTTAAGTTCATTAAGTTCAAAAAATAATAAATTTCTGTTGAAAATAATTTTATATCAAATGTATCTAGTTTTTGTTCAAAGTATTGATAATTAGTAATAAGAGAAATACCATGGATTTTATTTATCCAAACCCCCTCTTTGTAATTTTTTATAGAAGTTTTATTTAGCATTTGGCGTGAAAACCATTTTTTGATTCTTTCACGGCAGGGTCCATTTACTAAAGGATCATATATTTCAGGTAAGGATTTTTTTTGAGTCTCATCATTACATAATCTAGTCTTTTTTTTGAGTGCATTCAGAGTAAAAGATTTCTTATCTAGATTTTTTACTTTATTTATAAGCTCGCGATTTAGGTTGTTCCAGTTTTGTTTGTTACTATAACTCCAATGATTACACAATTCAGCAGGAGGGGGGGGTTCCGTTGTGAACGGAAACATCTT